ATTCTTTTTGGGTGAGACCACACAGAAAAATTACATTGCCAGAAATGAATAAGGTAAAATTTCCATTTATGCATCAAAAAGAATGTCCCTTTTGAGGCCAGAATGAATTTTCCTTTATACCTAACAGAATGCGGGGAAGGATCCTTGAAAAGCCATAGGATACCGGCAAAATCCTTAGTAAAAAGTTTTACTAAGTATTTTAATTTTCCGTAGAAAAAAGTGCGTTCAAGAAGGGCTCCATAAGATGTTGCTCGTAAATGAGAGGATTGGTTGCAAATAAAAAATAAAATAGATTCGTATTCACATACATGGAAATTATATAAGAACATGAATAATCTTTGATTCCTTTTAAAAAAACAATAAATAGATTTTTTTGGAATAAAAAAACTATTCCAATTATGATACTCATAAAGAAATAATCGTAATAAATGCAAAGACGAGGCATCTCTTATCCAGTACCGAAGTGTTTGAACCAAGATTTCTAGATGGGCGGGGTAAGGTAGTAATATATCTAACACAGAATTTAAATGTAAAAATTTGTCCTCGAAAAAAGTAAATATTGAAAAAATTGATCGCAAATTATGAGATTTTACTATTTTTTGTTTCTCTGGAGAAGCTATTAATAGAAGATAAAATGGAATTTCCACAATAACTGAAAATCCTTCTGATATCATTTGCGAATAAAAATTGCGTTTGTGCCCCCAAAAGTCATTTTGGTTAGAATCGTTAGACGAAAGAATCAAATGATTATGTTGATACATTCGAGTAATTAAACGTTTCGCAATTAGTAAACTATATTTCCTATTACCTGAAGTTTCCAACAAAATAGATTTATTTAAATCATGACCATATGCAAACGAAAAAATATATTCCTGAAAGATAAGTGGATAGAAAAAGTTGTGTTGCCAAGAACCCTCTAGTTCTATATATCCTTGGAATTCTTCCATTTAAAACCAGACCTAAAACTCAAAGTAAAAAAAAAATGGGGGGTTCTTAAGTTATCAAATGATACATAGTGCGATACAGTCAAAACAAGGTATTTTTTTTTTTAGATACCTCGGTAAATTCATCAGCGGACTCTCTATTTTTTCCATCTAATTTTTTTGTTATTATGAAATAACATAAAACGTTGGTTAGAAATCCTTTATTTTTTCAACCCAACCGCTCTTTTGATTTTGGAAAATTTTTATCGATATACTGTTTCTTCTACACATTCATGTCCATCTTCATATGGAGAATGGGGAGTTTAATAGTTAGGATTCACTAAAAAAGAAAATCCACACGTGGGATAATCCTTTCCCGCATCAGGCACTAAGTTTTTTTAACGTCTAATTAGATCGGGTAATCATTCAAATTACGAAGATAAGCTCGTTGCTTACTCTTTCCACAAAATTAGAACCCATAAGGATAGGGTTCGATCCATTTATTCAATCGACCCAACAGTGAATTCATTGCATTTCCTTCCAAGAAATAAAATAAAGTTTTGTACTGTTTTGATAAGAATGAAATAGGTTCAAAATTCTCATTGATACGACATGCTCTTTTTTCCATAAATTTCCTTTCCGGATCAGTCGTGGTCGTATAAACTCTACCGATGGTGTAGACGAATTCCTTACTTCATCCAAATATGTAAAAGATCTTAGTCGCACTTAAAAGCCGAGTACTCTACCGTTGAGTTAGCAACCCCCAAAATAGCTATGTTATGTAGATACAATCGAAATCAATAAAATAGGATTGGAATCAAAACGTTGAACTAGACAAATAATCTACATTTTTTAGATCCAATATTTTCATTCAAGGATTGGTTAAAATTTTTTCGATATAAAATAAAAATATTGGGCAGAAGACATAAAAAACCATTTTATTTTTTTATTTCACAATTTAATTATATTTGTTCAATACATTCTTGTCAATATGAATGAAAAAAAAAATGGAATTTCTTGTAATTATATTTTATTTTTTATCTTAATTTCAATTGAATAATAATGTACTCAAATTCAAATAAAATCCAATTCTATTATACTAAAAATATAATAGAAATTGTGAACTCTAAATAGAAAACAAAGAAAATATTAAATATAGAGGAAAACTTTTGTTGGATTGGCACTATAAAAAAAGTACAGGACTAAAAAAGTTCTACCAAATTACAACCTCATTATCTTTCGTTTTTATAAAAAAAATTCTTATTATTCATTAATTGAACTTCGTTTGCTTAAATCGAAATTCTTTAAAAACCTCCGCCCTCTTTAAAATATCATAAACAGTTTCTGTAGGTTGAGCGCCTTTTTGAATAAAATCTAGAATAGCAGGAACATTTAAATAAGTTTGATTTTTTATCGGATCATAAAAACCTACTTTCTGCAGATCTCTTCCCTCTCTTCGGGACCGAACATCAATTGCAACGATTCGATAGACGGCTCATTGGGATAGATTTAACCCCCCTTGGAAACGTATAGGAAGTTTTCTCCTCGTACGGCTCGAGAAAAAATGATTAAAAAAAATGTATGTATAAATTAGAATGACAAAAAAATCTATAAAATCCTCAATTCTCAAATGAATTAAAATTAAGCCCTTTCTTTACTTCTTTACTCAAAAAAATAATTAAAAAATCATTTGTATACTCATAACTCAAGTTGGATAGGTTTCAAGGAGCCCAAAATAAACAAATCCTTTAGTTTAGCATTTCTCATTTATTGAGTAGTCTTAAATACCCTTTGTTTTGTCTCATTTAACATCGATTTGAATTGATCCCAATCAATTGTTGCGACAATTAAAAAGAGTCTTTCCTTGTTCCGGAAGCCTTTATCATCTTGTTTTTTGAATCATTGGGTTTAGACATTACTTCGTTGATTTTTAATCCTTTAAAAAATGGCAGCAACATACCCTTTTGTTATTTATTTCTATCAAAGAATCTAATCATATGAACGAGGGATTTCCGCACAATATATATAAATCAAATTAATTGAAAAGGTTTATCAAAATATCCTGGGGGATTAAAAATTTGCTTGATTTTGATCCTTTCTATTTTTCTGTCAAAGATAACTTACGAAGTTGTTCCAACTTATTCTTTTTATTGACACTAACCCTAGACCCCTCTCCCTTGAGAAATAGCTTCCCTTGAGAAATAGCTCAATACTTTCTACTCGAGCTCCATCATATTCCATTACACCCCCGAAAACCGGGTTTGAGTGAAACAGAAAAAAAGATGTCGAGTTAAGAGCATCCTTTATTATAGAAATTATAGAATGATGGATATAAGAATCCACAACAGATCATGTCCTTCAAGTCGCACGTTGCTTTCTACCACATCGTTTCAAACGAAGTTTTACCATAACATTCCTCGAATTTGAAACCGGGTTCCGGTTTGCGGTTGATTCAATTATCAAATCATGAATAGTCGTTGGTTCACAGTTAAGACAATTGTTACATAGATTAGATACGTAATATATCTTATACTTTTTTAGTACTGTTCTTTTTTCTAATTTTTTTTACTAATTAACATTTTTTATACAAATTACAAACAATTAAAATTGACAATAAGACGATATCCCTACGAGATAAGCTAAGAGAGTTTTAAACTCAACCTTTAAATATATTAATTTTATTGATTTGATATTCATTTATATATTTATATAATATATATATATAAATAAAATAATAGTAAAAAAAAATTAGTTTTCTGGGGATGAACAAAAAAGAACTAACTTCCTTCTATAATTTTAGATGAATATTTTTTGTATATTATATTATATATTCCTATATCATATATAGATATAGAGGATGGATATAGGATAGCTAAAGGCACAACTTTTTTATAATTAAAATTTCTGTAATCTATAACTCCATCGTGCCTCAATACCCAATGGGTGCGCCTTTCATTGCGTGGAATTTGAGCTCGTATCATTGTGAAATATGTGAAAAAGATCTAAAATTTTTTTATTCTAATCGTCAGCCAAAAGAGTAAAACTCTAGCCAATCTTACACCTTAGAAACTTTATAAAAAGAAAAAACTTATTATAAACTAAAATTACAAATTACTTACATAGGCTCTGGGACGGAAGGATTCGAACCTCCGAATAGCGGGACCAAAACCCGATGCCTTACCGCTTGGCCACGCCCCACTTCGATTTCTATACTAATAAACACTAATATTGTTGTTGATTGTTCGTCAATTCCAGCCCAACTATCGAAAGAATCAAGTAGATTCTGTTGGTTAGTATTTTAACTTCGACACATGTAGACATAGAAAAAATTAATTTATTGATCATTACCGAAAATTCCATTAAGATATTATATGAAAGTACAATTTCTTCTATTCTCTATTGAGAATAGAAGGTTTTTGATTAAGTGAGTAAGTTCAAAAAATGAAAAAATTTTTTTCTATCAATAACTCAATCAAAATACAATTTTTTTAAAAACAATCTGTTATGCTTAATATCTTTAGTTTGATCGGTCTTAATTCTGCTCTTTATTCGAGTAGTTGTTTCTTTGCCAAATTACCGGAGGCCTATGCTTTTTTGAGTCCAATTGTCGATTTTATGCCAGTCATACCTCTACTTTTTTTTCTCTTAGCCTTCGTTTGGCAAGCTGCTGTAAGTTTTCGATAAGATCTTTCATCTTATCCTATCTTATCCTATAAAAATGAATGCTTTTTTTTTCAAGAAAGAGGATTCTAGTCTAATACTCAAACATAAAAAAAGTCTTACAATATGAGCTTTAAATATTAAAGAAAAATTCTTGGATCGATACAATCCACATTATCTCGTTTTCCATTCTAACTATTTTTTTTTATAACTGAACAAACCTTATTATGATCCTCCCCAATATTAACACGTAGGTATAAAAATTATTGATAAGTAAGAAGATAATAGATAAGATAATAATAATAATAATAATAACTTTCTTTTTTATTTCTTATTTATATATATTACAAAATAGAAAACAAATGCCTTTCGGCGTCAAACAAAATATAAAAAAATTGTGGGATATGTGGTATAAAA